TTTGAACAAAGAAAAGGGTGGTAAAGCCCTAAAGTCAAATAAAATAGTCTTCTTCAAACAAAAACCTACCTATTATGACTAAGAATGCGTTATGACTAAGAGTGCGCTACAAGGGAGTCCCCGAAGTTTGTAGAAAAAGAGCAAGTAAATAAAAGGTTTTTCAGAATTTATTTTTTTTTTGATCATATAGAATTGACAACCCCAATTTTGTTCTTTTTACGAACCTGATGTCGATAAATCCGCGAGTCTAGAAATTCATTTCGGCTAATTGAACCTTCTCGAACTGTTTCTTTTTAAGAACTAAAAATATTTGTGCCAAAATAACAGATGCCAAGAAGACCAAAAGGCCTTGGACACGTAATGGATCTTGAAGTACTATTTCGGCATCTCCCTGACCAAATCCACCCACATTAGGATTACTCGTTAATGGTTGATCAAATTTGATGGATTCACCCTCTGAAACAAGAACTTCTGGTCCTGGAGGGATAATATCAACCACTTGACGTCCATCCGATGGATCTGTTATGATTATTTCATATCCCCCTTTTTCTTTTCGTATGATTTTGCTTACTATGCCCGCCCCTGTAGCATTATAAACTGTATTGTTACTCTTGCTTCCGTCGGGATAAATCTGACCCCTTCCCCTATTTCCTCCTACATATATAGGATATTTTAAGAAGTGAACATCTTTCTTAGTAGCGGGGTCGGGGGAAAGAATAGGAAAGGTGATTTCACTATATTTCTGGCCGGGGACAGGCCCTATTACAAGAATATTTTTTTTATTAGGGCGATAGCTCTGAAAAGACAAATTTCCTATCTTTTCTTTCATCTCGGGAGAAATACGATCGGAAGGAGCTAATTCAAACCCCTCCGGTAAAATAAGAACAGCCCCCACATTCAAACCCCCTTTCTTACCATTAGCAAGGACTTGTTTCACTTGCTTATCATAAGGAATTCGAACAACTGCTTCAAATACAGTATCAGGAAGTACTGTTTGTGGAACCTCAATATCCACGGGCTTATTAGCTAAATGACAATTGGCACATACAATACGCCCAGTCGCTTCTCGTGGATTTTCATAACCCTGCTGTGCAAAAATGGGATATGCACTTGAAACGGGTGCCCGAGTTATGATATATATCATGAGCGATACGGAAATAGATTGAGTAATATGTTCCTTTATCCAAGAAAAAGTATTTCTAGTTTGCATGGTCTAATCATTGGTCTGAAAATTTCTACAATAAATTGGGTAGGTCGCTAGTATAGTTTCCTATCCACGATTCTGCTATTTATTGGAATCATTTTACTGGAATACTATAGTATAAAAATAGTCTGAAAACCGCCCGAATAGAATGTTTTTAATACTTATCAAAGTAAGAAACGTTCTAATTGGATTAATATTGGTGGATGATTTATCAATCATTCATTGAATGATAAATAACTACAAGTGATGGAGATACACGATTTAAATAACGAAAAATCCAATATTTAAAAATAGTATCGAGAATAACCGGAAAAGTGGAAACAAGACCAGATATAATTTGATCATTATGACCAAATCCAAAATCTTTGTACACAGAACCAATCATTAGTTCCCAGCCGTGGGGTGAATGAAATCCGATACATAAATCAGTTAATAAAAGAATCGAAAAGGCTTTTACTGTATCACTTAAGTTATATAGGAATTCCTGAGCCCAAGAGTTAAGAATAACAAGTTCTTCATTACCTAAAATCGAATAACCACTTAGAATAACAAAACAGATTATATTTGTCGAGAAGTGTAAAATTGTATGGATACGATCCTCGTTGTGTATCTTGATTAATTGGATCGTTTCTTTGTGGATTCCTATAAGAAACTTTTGTAGATATGTCTCCGAGTATTCCTTGATCATTTCTTCCAAGAAGAGGATTTCGTCTAATTCTATGAACTTTTCTAGAATACTTTTTTCTTGAATATCATTCAAAAAAATTTCAGATTGGCCGATATCCGCCCAATTAATAACCCAAGATTCCATACTTTTAGTAAATGAGAGAGAAATCCACCAGGGCAGAAAGACTATAGATGCAAGATACAAAAGAGGAGTGAAAGCTTTCTTTTTTGCCATTTTTTGCCTGTCAATTTTTAATTAACCCACTCCATTTGTCGACTTTATATAATCGAACCTTTCTTTGAAACATGAGTTGTAGACAAGGTATCAAACCTATGAATCTATTTTATTTATGATTTTGTTTTGAATCTAGAAACAATACAGAAATAGACTAAGACTCCACTTCGAATTTGACTAAAGAAATAATACAAGTGTTTCCAGATATCTCAATTCATCAAATTCCAAACAAAACAAGTGTCTCCTTTCGATGAATAGCCGAAAGAACCCCTTATTCTATGAAAATATCCAATATTTCAAAAAAATTAGCGGCAAAACAAGACAGAAACAGGCCAGTTATCATTATTAAGAAAACCCATTTATTGGGTAGTAAAGAACACAAATGAAAGGATAAAAAGGTCGATTGAAAAAAAAGAATTTACAAGATATGGTTTATCTGCATCTGTTTATCCTAAACTTAGTTATAGAAAAAACAGGATTCTTGCGTTTTTTCCCTCCTGCTGAGAAAGCATTCGTTCTTCAGCCCAGTTCCTTTTCTTTCTCAAAATCAAAATACTTCAATTGGTACGCGCAAGAAATAGGCCAATTCCGCGGCTTTTTGTTCAATTTCTCGTGGAGTCAAATTCTCATCAGTACGAGTCAACGGAACAGCCCCCCGGCCTCTGATATCCATATAAAGGACAGGACGAGCAAAAATACCCTCTTTAACTTCTATTCGAACGGATTGAATATCTTTTATAAGGAATCGCAGGAATATGCGACGATTTTTTCCAGGAAATCCCCAACGAAAAATACACACTATTCCTTCCTTTCTATCAAATCGATCATAACCACTACCTACATTCCAGGAGATTGTGCACCACAAATAGGAACTAATAAAGAGACCCGCAATCCCGTAGAAAGACATCACGATCCCCTGTGGAAAAAAAATGATTTGCTGAGACGGAACAAAAGATATTAAATTTCTACCAAGAAAACTGGAAGTTCCAACCAACAAGAATCCTAATGAACCTAAAAAAACGATAAGGGCCCAGCAAAAATTACTTAGTTTTCGAGACCCCGTTATAAGTTCTATCCATATATGTTCTGATCGCCAACTCATACTTCATCCGATTGCATTTTATTGAAATTGAGAGAATACCCCAAATGATTTTGACTTTACTTTTTTTGTTTCCGAATGAACTTTCATTAACTAGCACTAGTTTGGTGTGAACTAGCACTAGTTTAATGGGAACTTTTAGGGGTAATTCATCAAATTTGTTTAGATCTAAAATAATAACATACCCCTCATATGATCCCAATATACATATTGATATACATATAGATCGACCAACTTTACATTTTAGGCATCCAGCGATCCTGATCTATTTGAAACTGGCTAGAATTGAGTTACCTACTAGATTAGATCATTTTCTGCAGGCATAAGAGCTTTTTCCTTTATGTTCGGCAGAAATCATATGTTCTACCCTATATTTCTTTTCCGAAATAAATATCTATGTTATGCTACAAGTATAAGTTTCAAAAAAAAAAACGAATGAGATTGGGTCCCCTCAGATCTAAACAATCTTGTTTTTTTGAACATGAAGAAATAAAGAAGCCATTGCAATTGCCGGAAATACTAGGCCTACTAAAGGCACAAAAATAGAGGGAAAGTGGAAAGTTGTCATAAAATGGGGTACCTCGGTTTATTATTTGTACCTGTTCTTATTTTTTTTAATATCATATTTTATATTTATACTAATTATAATTAATAATTGTAATTATTATGAATTCGTAGTTATTATTAATTAATTAAATTTGAAAATTTTTCATTAGAGATATTAAGTATCTAAGTGAGTATATAGAATAAGTCCAAGGAATGTAGAACTAAATAAATGAACTTATTCATCTATCTACATGAAAGATACATATGATAATTCATTTCTTTCTTCGTTTCTTTGTGTTTTGTTCTTATCTTCGAATTTAATAAAGAAAGAGTTATCCGCAACTTTTGATTTTGATTCTTTCTACAATTAGATCTTAAGTCGCCAAAGAAAACTCCCTTTTTAGTGACTTTGATTCCGATAAGCTAAGATTCGGATAAGCTAACTACTTGTTTGCTACAAATAAAAAATGGAACTTAGTGCACTCTACTTGATTGAATTGGAATTCAAAGGAAAGAAGGCGTGGAGCTTAAATAACTCACTCAGAACACTTTTCAAAAGATTACGCGGTACGATTAGGTCGAATAAGCCCTTCTGGAATAAATATTCAGCCGCTTGTGAACCTTCGGGTACTGTTTTATTCAATGTTTGTTCAATTACTCTTTTACCCGCAAATGCAATGTAGGAGTTTGGTTCGGCAATAATAATATCTCCCAACATACCAAAACTGGCTGTTACCCCACCAGTAGTAGGAGATGTAAGGATTGATACATACAATAACTTTTTATTTGATTGATAATCATATAAAGCAGACGATATTTTAGCCATTTGCATTAGGCTCAAACTCCCTTCTTGCATGCGCGCTCCCCCCGAAGCGCACACTATAATAAGAGGTAGAAATTGATTGGTAGCGTACTCAATCAAGCGGGTGATTTTCTCCCCGACTACGGATCCCATACTACCCCCCATAAACTGAAAATCCATAACCCCAATTGCTACAGGAATACCATTTAGTTGACCTATGCCTGTTTGAACAGCCTCAGTTAATCCTGTCTTTCTTTGATAAGAATCAATCCGATCTTTATAAGGCTCCTCCTCCGAATGAAATCCAATGGGATCCAGAGAGACCATGTCTTCATCCATAGGGTCCCAAGTACCGGGATCGATCGAAACTTCGATTCTTTCTGAACTACTTATTTTCAAATGGTATCCACACTGTTCACAAATATTCATTTTTGATTGCAAAAATTTC